ATGTTCCCTATGGTGACCGGGTTCATGAATTATGGTCAACAAACAGTACGAGCTGCAAGGTACATTGGTCAAAGTTTCATGATTACCTTATCCCACGCGAATCGTTTACCTGTAACTATTCAATATCCTTATGAAAAATCGATCACATCAGAGCGTTTCCGCGGTCGAATCCACTTTGAATTTGATAAATGCATTGCTTGTGAAGTATGTGTTCGTGTATGCCCCATAGATCTACCCGTTGTTGATTGGAGATTGGAAACAGATATTAGAAAGAAACGATTGCTTAATTATAGTATTGATTTCGGAATCTGTATATTTTGTGGTAACTGCGTCGAGTATTGTCCAACAAACTGTTTATCAATGACTGAAGAATATGAACTTTCTACTTACGATCGTCACGAATTGAATTATAATCAAATTGCTTTGGGTCGGTTACCAATGTCAGTAATTGGCGATTACACAATTCGAACAATTATGAATTCGACTCAAATAAAAATAGACACGGATAACCCCCTTGATTCAAGAACGATTACCAATTACTAAGATTCCGTTTTGATCTAAAGAAGCGAAGTTTCTTTCATTTTGGTTGGTTAGTAACTACAAAACATAACTATTGATTGGTGAGAATCACGGCTTGATTTGGATTTAGAATAGATTCATATATCCGTGATGATTTCGAAATATCAAATTTCAACTACTCTTTCGGATACAAAAGCGGGATTGGTCCAATAACTGTATCTACATCAATCCACACCACATTAAGATTCAATTCAATTAGGCATATACAAGAAAAAAAAAGAAAGATAGGGTAACCTCTTTTTTCCTGGCCCGGTCAGTAAGGTCATGAAAATGAAATATTTCAACTTATTTATCTCTTATTTTACACATAATGGATTTACCTGGATCAATACATGATATTCTTTTAGTATTTCTAGGATCAGGTCTTATATTAGGAGGCCTAGGGGTGGTATTACTTACCAATCCAATTTATTCTGCCTTTTCATTAGGATTGGTTCTTGTTTGTATATCCTTATTCCATATTCCATCTAACTCCTATTTTGTAGCTGCTGCACAGCTCCTTATTTACGTGGGAGCCGTAAATGTCTTAATCGTATTTGCTGTGATGTTCATGAATGGTTCAGAATATTACAAGGATTTATATCTTTGGACAGTTGGAGATGGAGTTACTTCACTGGTTTGTACAAGTATTCTTTTTTCACTAATTACTACTATCTCAGATACGTCATGGTACGGGATTATTTGGACTACAAGATCAAACCAGATTATAGAGCAGGACCTGACAAGTAACGTTCAACAAATTGGAATTCATTTATCAACAGATTTTTATCTTCCATTTGAACTCATTTCTATAATTCTTTTAGTTGCTTTGATAGGTGCAATTGCTATGGCTCGTCAGTAATAAATACTTAGAATTAGAAATCCAAAATCAAATAAAATAAATAAGGCCGCGTTTTGTTCTGTGTTACTATTATGACATCAATTTCCCTTCAGTTCCATTTTGATATTCTATTGTTCATATATTAAATTGAATGGGTTTGAGTTCGATCCATTACTAATACCTTTCTTTTTTCCGTACTTGTTATATTCTAGTCAATCAAATCGGTTAAATTGTATTGTTGTTCATATTGAAATCAATCTCAATTGATGAGGAGTTGGTCAATGATGACCGAGCATGTACTTATTTTGAGTGCCTATTTATTTTCTATCGGTATTTATGGATTGATCACAAGCCGAAACATGGTTAGAGCACTTATGTGTCTTGAGCTTATACTGAATGCGGTTAATCTAAATCTCGTAACATTTTCTGATTTATTTGATAGTCGACAATTAAAAGGAGACATTTTCTCGATCTTTGTTATAGCTATTGCAGCCGCTGAAGCAGCTATTGGGCCAGCTATTGTTTCGTCGATCTATCGTAACAGAAAATCAACTCGTATCAATCAATCGAATTTGTTGAATAAATAGTCGTAATGATATAAATAAAGACAGATATATAGAATATTTATCAATTAGAATTAGCGTGTCGTGTATAACTCGTATGACCATGTTTGCTGAAACGTAATAAATCAAAGTATCTTGGACCTCTCTCATTCTCATGACCAGATCCAGAAGTAGATTGATTATTAAATTAAAAAAAAAATTCTGGTAAACCACTGATTCGTCTGGTGTCTACAATATATGATTCAGTTACTACTGATTTTACCAGATCGAAAATTGATAACGTTCAAAAAATTGATAGATCCAATGTCACATTCAGTAAAGATTTATGATACATGTATAGGGTGTACTCAATGTGTACGAGCCTGCCCCACAGATGTATTGGAAATGATACCTTGGGACGGATGTAAAGCTAAGCAAATTGCTCCTGCTCCAAGAACAGAGGACTGTGTAGGTTGTAAGAGATGTGAATCCGCTTGTCCAACGGATTTCTTGAGTGTCCGGGTTTATTTATGGCATGAGACAACTCGTAGCATGGGTC